TATTCTAATAAAAAAGAGTTCCATCATATATATAGTTATAGTGAAGTAATACTCCGGATTCTCACAAAACAAAAGAAAATCTTTTTTTTTCAATACTCATTCCTTATTTTAGTAGTTAATGATTTAGTGATTGGATCTCTATGCTTATTCCGATAGGAAATGAAATATTCAAATGATTTTTCATCGAATGACTATTCATCTATTGTATTTTCACGTAAATAGGGGCAAGAAAGCTCTATGGAAAAATGGTGGTTCAATTCGATGTTGTATAAAAGGAAACTAGAATACAGGTGTGGGCTAAGTAAATCAATTGATAGGTTTGGTGATCCTATTGAAAAAACCAGTGTAAGTGAAGATCCGGTTATAAACGATAGGGATAAAAAGATTCATAGTTGGAGTGATAGTTCTAGTTACAGTAATGCTAATCATTTAGTGGGCGTCAGGGACATTCGTAATTTTATCTCTGATGACACCTTTTTAGTTAGAGATAGTAATAGGAATATTTATTCCATTTATTTTGATATTAATAATCCAATTTTTGAGATTGACAATGATCCTTCTTTACTGAGTGAACGAGAAAGTTCTTTTTTTAGTTATCGGACTTATGCTTATCTGAAGAATGGATCTAAGAATGACGATCCGCACTGTGATCGTTCCATGTATGATACTAAATACAGTTGGAATAATCACATTAATAGTTGCATTGACTCTTATCTTGGTTCTCAAATCTGTATTGAGAGTTCCATTTTAAGTAGTAGTGACAATTCCAGTGACAGTTACATTTCTAGTTACATTTATGGTGAAAGTCGAAATAGTAATGAAAGGGGGAGCTCCAGTATAAGAACTAGCAGGAATGGTATTGATTTCACTCGAAGAGAAAATTCTACTGATTTTGAATTGACTCAAAAATATAGGCATTTGTGGGTTCAATGCGAAAATTGTTATGGATTAAATTATAAGAAACTTTTGAAGTCAAAAATGAATATTTGTGAACAATGTGGATATCATTTGAAAATGAGTAGTTCAGATCGAATCGAACTTTCGATTGATCCAGGTACTTGGGATCCTATGGATGAAGACATGGTTTCTCTGGATCCTATTGAATTTCATTCGGAAGAGGAACCTTATAAAGATCGTATTGATTCTTATCAAAGAAAGACAGGATTAACCGATGCTGTTCAAACAGGCACAGGTCGACTAAACGGTATTCCCATAGCAATTGGAGTTATGGATTTTCAGTTTATGGGGGGTAGTATGGGATCCGTAGTAGGCGAGAAAATCACCCGTTTGATCGAGTACGCTACCAATAAATTTTTACCTCTTATTCTAGTGTGTGCTTCCGGAGGAGCACGTATGCAAGAAGGAAGCTTGAGCTTGATGCAAATGGCTAAAATATCTGCTGCTTTATATGATTATCAATCCCATAAAAAGTTATTCTATGTATCAATCCTTACATCTCCTACTACTGGTGGGGTGACGGCTAGTTTTGGGATGTTGGGAGATATCATTATTGCCGAACCTAATGCCTACATTGCATTCGCAGGTAAAAGAGTAATTGAACAAACATTGAATAAGACAGTACCTGAAGGTTCACAAGCGGCTGAATATTTATTCCATAAGGGCTTATTCGATCCAATCGTACCACGTAATCCTTTAAAGGGTGTTCTGAGTGAGTTATTTAAGCTTCACGCTTTTTTTCCTTTGAATTAAAATTCACTTATTAGAGCCTTAAGTAAAATTTTTTTATTTAGTTACAGTTTTGTATTTGTAGCGAACAATTAGGTAGTTTATCGGAATCAAAGTCAAAATCCGAAGGAAGAATACATTTTTTCTTTGGTGACATAATCATAATATTTAATTGTAAATTGTATAAAGAATCATGCGGATAATTCTTTTTTTTTTATACCGATATTACTGATTAGTAATTAGGAAACCTCTATCAACAAGATAAAAAAAATTGTGCCTTCTTCGAAATTCAAATTCGGCAAGGCAAATAAAAGAAACCGAAGTTCATCTTTCCTTCTTGTTTTGTATGTATAGTATATATAATTCAAATATAGAAAATAGAGATATAGAGTATCTTTTCTTTCTACTATATCTTCCGAGAATCTCTCTTTCTACTATATCTTCCGAGAATCTCTATTTTTACTAAGAATCCTGTTGTTGGATTGAATTCTAACGCATCCTTCGGGAATTTGTAAGAAACTCTTTATTTCTTTATTTATTAAAGAAAATAAAAATTCGAATTTTAAGACAAGAATAGATTATCATACGTATATTTCTATATTTCATGTAGAAAGATAAAGAAGAATAAGTCTCATTTATTTCATTATCCATTCCTTGCACTTATTATTTCTTATATATACTCACATTATTTCTTATATATACTCACTTAGATATACTCAATATAATTATATACGAATTATAATTATTCTAAGATATTTTTCTAACAATAACAGGTACAAATATTAAATCGAGGTACCCATTCTATGACAACTCTTAACAACTTACCCTCTATCTTTGTGCCTTTAGTAGGCCTAGTATTTCCGGCAATTGCAATGGCTTCTTTATCTCTTCATGTTCAAAAAAACAAGATTTTTTAGATTCGATAGGTGCAAATCTTATCTATTTTTTTTTTTCAAGACTTAGATATAGATAGCACAGATATCTATTTAGTAGAATATGACGGTTTTGTCCGAACAGAAACGAAGGAGCTCTTATGTATGCATAAATACATGGGTAAATAAATTATAGCAATTTTCAAATAGATCGGAATCGAGGTGGATGTCTGAAATGTAAAGTCAATGTATCTATATGTGGATATCTATAGGAGATCATATAAAAGGGATATTCTTATTTTATATTTTAGACCTAACCAAACCAATTTGATGAATTACTCCTAAAGGGTTACATCCGAATGGCGCTAGTTGATGAGAGTTACTTCGGAAACAAAAAAAGAAAAGTCAAATTCATTTGGACTATTTTATCAATTCCAATAAAATGCAACTGGATCTAGTATGAGTTGGCGATCAGAACATATATGGATAGAACTTATAGTGGGGTCTCGAAAAAGAAGTAATTTCTGCTGGGCCTTTATCCTTTTTTTAGGTTCACTAGGATTCGTATTAGCTGGAACTTCCAGTTATCTCGGTAAGAATTTGATATCTTTAGTTCCGTTTCAACAAATCATTTTTTTTCCACAAGGGATCGTGATGTCTTTCTACGGTATCGCAGGTCTCTTTATTAGTTCCTATTTGTGGTGCACAATTTCGTGGAATGTAGGTAGTGGCTATGATCGATTCGATAGAAAAGAAGGAATAGTGTGTATTTTTCGTTGGGGATTTCCTGGAAAAAATCGTCGCATCTTCCTACGATTTCGTATGAAAGATATTCAGTCCATCAGAATAGAAGTTAAAGAGGGTATTTATGCTCGTCGTGTCCTTTATATGGAAATCAAAGGACAGGGGGCCGTTCCCTTGACGCGTACTGATGAGAATTTGACTCCGCGAGAAATTGAGCAAAAAGCCGCCGAATTGGCCTATTTCTTGCGCGTACCGATTGAAGTATTTTGAAATGAACTTGAACTGAAGAAGAAATTCTTTCCCGGCAGCAGGGAAAAAATGCAAGAATTCTCTTTTCTTTCTTCAGCATAACATAACTTAAGAAAGTTTTTTCAGAACGTTCATTCGAGCCAAAGTAGACGTATATGGAACATCCATAAAATGAAACTTTTTTGTCCGCATAAAAAAAAAAATTTATGCGTATGGAAATCCACTCAACTCAATTCAGTAAAGTAAAAAACAAGTAAAAGTAACAAATCGAAATAAAATAATAGATTCATCTCGTATATCAAAACATTTTGGAATAAAGAATTTCTCTTTTTATTTTCAATATGAATTGATAGGTTAGATACAAATAGATCATATCTTGTAAATTATCTCTCTTTTTTTTTTTTCTCTTTTCTTTTGTTTTGTGTTTCTTAATGATCAAAGGCAAAGGATTGCTTGGATCTCTTAGAAGGATAACTTTTCTGTCTTGTTTTGCCACTCATTTTTGATCATTAGATTTTGAATTTGTGATCATTAGATCACAATATTCTTCATAAATCTCTCTCTGGACTATAACGGCGGATAGGCGACCATTTTTTTTGAAAGATTTTCTATTTTGATAGAAAGGACAAAGGAAAGGGAGTTCTTTTGGCTCAAAATCCGAATAATATTCATTACTTGAATTGGTTCTTTCAAGCATTCATCGAAAAGGGCTTCGAATTTGATCAATTCCATTGAGGTATCTGGAAACAAGATTTTTTCTTATTTCTTCATTCGAAGCGGGCTCTTATTCTATTTCTGTATTATTTCTAAATCAAGGACTAACCACTGAATCACAAATAAAAAACAGGGAATAGATTCATAGGTCCGATGCCTTGTAATAGAACTTAGGTTTAATAGAAATAGTAGATTACATAGATTCGACGAATGAGGTGGGTTCATTAATAATTCAAAGATGAAAAAATGGCAAAAAAGAAATCATTTCTTCCTCTTCTATATCTTACATCTATAGTATTTTTGCCCTGGTGGATCTCTCTCTCATTTAATAAAAGTCTTGAATCTTGGATTACGAATTGGTGGAATACTAGGCAATCCGAAACTTTTTTGACTAATATTCAAGAAAAGAGTATTCTAGATAAATTCATCGAATTAGAAGAACTCTTACTCTTGGACGAAATGATAAAAGAATACCCGGAAACACATCTGCAAACGCTTCGTATAGGAATCCACAAAGAAACGATCCAATTGATCAAGATACACAATGGGGATCATATCCATATGATTTTGCACTTATCGACAAATATAACCTGTTTCATTATTTTAAGTGGTTATTCTATTCTGGGTAATGAAGAACTTGCTATTCTTAACTCTTGGGTTCAAGAATTCCTATATAACTTAAGTGACACAATAAAAGCTTTTTCTATTCTTTTATTAACTGATTTATGTATCGGATTCCATTCGCCCCATGGTTGGGAACTAATGATTGGCTATGTCTACAAAGATTTTGGATTTGCTCACAACGATCAAATTATATCGGGTCTTGTTTCCACCTTTCCAGTCATTCTGGATACAATTTTTAAATATTGGATCTTCCGTTATTTAAATCGTGTATCTCCATCACTTGTAGTGATTTATCATTCAATGAATGACTGATCCAACTATAATATTTGTTACTTTGTACATAAGGTACATAAGCAAAGGCAAAGCATTTCAATTTAAAGATGTACTTACTCTTTCTACCCTACGGGTATTTCTCCTACTCCTATATTCCAGCAAAATGATTTCAGTAAAGTAAATAGCAGAATTGTGGATAGGGAACTATACAAGCGACCTACCTAATTTTATTGTAGAAATTTTCGGGATCAATGATTGGACCATGCAAACTAAAAACACCTTTTCTTGGATAAAGAAAGAGATTATTCGATCTATTTCCGTATCGCTGATGATATATATCATAACTCGGACATCCATTTCAAATGCATATCCCATTTTTGCACAGCAGGGTTATGAAAATCCACGAGAAGCAACCGGGCGTATTGTATGTGCCAATTGCCATTTAGCTAATAAGCCCGTGGATATTGAGGTTCCACAAGCGGTACTTCCTGATACTGTATTTGAAGCAGTTGTTCGAATTCCTTATGATATGCAAGTGAAACAAGTTCTTGCTAATGGTAAAAAGGGGGGGTTGAATGTGGGGGCTGTTCTTATTTTACCTGAGGGATTTGAATTAGCCCCCCCCGATCGTATTTCGCCCGAGATGAAAGAAAAGATAGGCAATCTGTCTTTTCAAAGCTATCGCCCCACTAAAAAAAATATTCTTGTGATAGGTCCTGTTCCTGGTCAGAAATATAGTGAAATCACCTTTCCTATTCTTTCCCCGGACCCCGCTACTAATAAAGATGTTCACTTCTTAAAATATCCCATATATGTAGGCGGGAACAGAGGAAGGGGTCAGATTTATCCCGATGGGAGCAAGAGTAACAATACAGTTTATAATGCTACAGCGGCTGGTGTAGTAAGTAAAATCATACGAAAAGAAAAAGGGGGGTACGAAATAACCATATCGGATGCGTCAGATGGACGCCAAGTGGTTGATATTATCCCCCCAGGGCCAGAACTTCTTGTTTCAGAGGGCGAATCTATCAAACTTGATCAGCCATTAACGAGTAATCCTAATGTGGGTGGATTTGGTCAAGGGGATGCAGAAATAGTACTTCAAGATCCATTCCGTGTCCAAGGCCTTTTGTTCTTCTTGGCATCTGTTATTTTGGCACAAATATTTTTGGTTCTTAAGAAGAAACAGTTTGAGAAGGTTCAATTGTCCGAAATGAATTTCTAGATTCGCGAATTTCCAATATCAAGTTCGTAAAAGAATCAAATTCTTGTTTTGGCAATTCAATTATGTTATGTATGATCAAAAATTATGAAAAGCTTTTTGCTTGTTTCTATTCCGGATGTCGATGTCGGGAATTACTTGTACCGCATTCCTAGCCCTAGTATTTATATTGTGAAGAAGATTATTTGACTTTATCCCTTCTTTGTTTTTTTTTTTTCAAGCCAAATTCGAGCGGCGTCACTATGTCACTCTTGTGAGATTGAAATGTCATAGAATGGATCAATAGTTTTCTATTCTAATAGAATAAAAAATTTCACTGGATACTAAACATAAGATAAGTAAGTGGAGAATAGAAAGCAAAGGATTATTCGCCTTCTTCTTAGTCTTTTCTTTGACACAAGAAAGGAATTTTCCACATTTCTTTCTTGTGTCAACATAAAAACGGTTTTTGATCCCGTTCGTTAAAGATTACTATCCTAGTTTAAATTTTTTCCAGGTTTGTTTATCCGAACCCTTTTTTTCTATTTATTACGTATACATATAGAAAGTAGTGAACAAACAAAAAAGAGAGGTCAATTTTTGGATAAAATAGAACTTATTCTAATGAACTTAGAAAAAAAATTCAACTTTGATGAGATACTAAATAGAGTAGAGTAAGGGTCTATTTGAAAAGGATTTGCATAATATCTGATCGACAGAAATATATATTGTAATTGTTTCATTCAGGAAAATGAAATCGAGTGATTCCTTCTTTCTTATAACTTTGAAAGATAGATAAGATACTATCATCGAATAAGAGATGTTCTAAATCAATTAATGAAGTTTTCAAAAACATTATCAGAAAAAAATGAAATGAAGTTTTTTTTTCAAAATCGTGGAAAGTTATTTCTTTTTCATTTATACGAAGAAAATATTATGAAAGCTTAAGAACGCAAGGATCCTTGCATTCTTAAGCTTTCATGTCTCCAACTCAGTTCATCTGATTATTAGATTATTACAGAGATGAACCCAACCCGGAGTATGAACCATAAAAGAAAATACCTATTAAACCGATCACAGGAATACCAGTTACAGTACCTATTATCCAAAGAGGAATCCTTCCAGTAGTATCGGCCA